GGATTTTGGTTAGAATCATTAGCAGAAATAATCAAATGATTCTGTTGATACATTCGAGTAATTAAACGTTTTACAATTAATAAACTAGATTTATTGTCATAACCTAAATTTTCCAACAAAATAGATCTATTTAAACTATGATCATGAGCAAATGTATAAATATACTCCCGAAAGATAAATGGGTATAGGAAGTCGTTTTTTCGAGATATATCTAGTTCTAAATATCTTTCCTCCATTTTTTTTATTAGATTTGGTTAAAGTAAGGATAGAGGATTTTTATTGGGTTGATTATAAAATGATACATAGTGCGATACAGTAAAAACAAAGTAGTATAATAAGAAAAGAATAGATACCCCGGAAATAAAATAGGTAAACTCATTAACGGACTCCTCATCCTCTCCTTTTTATTTTACATCTATTTGTTTTATGTGCATTATAGGATAAGATAAAAAGATGATTAGAAATCCTTTATTTTTTCAATCCAATCGCTCTTTTGATTTTGGAAAAAAAAAAATATCTTTATCAATATACTCTTTCTTCTACGCATTCATCCCCCCTCATAGTGGAGAATAGCTAATAGTTAGGACTTATTAAAAGAAAATCGAAAATCTGCTTATAGAAAAGCCTTTCCCGTATTAGGTACTAATTTATTTTTAACGTCTAATTAGATCGGATAATCATTCAAATTAAGAACGTAAGCTCCTTGCTTTTTTGTTTCCCTATAATTGGAACCGTAGGACTCTATCCATTTATTCACTCGACCCAACTTTGAATTCATTTTTTTATGTTCCGCACCAAGAATTCAAATAAGGTTTGGACCGATCGGGCACAAATGAAATATTCACGGAATTCTCCATTGATACGACATGCTGTTTTTTCCATTCATTCCTTTCAGGATCAGTCGTGGTCTTACAAACCATACCGATGGTATGGACGAATATCTTTCTTCATACAAATGCGTAAAAGATGTTAGTCGCACTTAAAAGCCGAGTACTCTACCATTGAGTTAGCAACCCCCCCCAAAAAAAAATTAGATTATGTAGATACAATCGGAATCAAAATAAATAAAGAGATTGAATCACACGGCACAATCAAAACATTAAACTAGCAAGAAATTTAAAGAAATGAAATATCAAAAATGGATATCAATTCTAAAAGAAGAGATCAAAAAATATAGATAAATATAAAAATATAGATAAATATAGATAATAGATAAAGTAAAATTTTATAGATCGCCTCTTATTCCTTACGCTATCCATTCTTAATCTTTCTATTTTTTTTTCTATTTTATTCTATTTATGTATTCTCTACTTAGATTCGATGATTCGATTTATTTATTCTATCTATATGTCTTATATATTCTATCTATATGTCTTATATATATATACCAAAAAATATATATATTTAACCAAAATAGAAAATATATATATTTCTTATACGTATATATACGTATACATTTTTCATTTTCTATTTCATTTTTTATTTTCTGTTTATATAATTTCTAATTTTTTTATATAATTATAATTTTTATATAATATTTTATTTATTTTATTATTATAATATATATATAATTTCATTTATTTTATTATTATATATTATTATATATATATATATTATGATTTTTATATTTCTATCTATATTTCTATATCTATCTAAATTTCTATAATAGAAAATGGATTTCTATAATATAGTTTCTATAATATAGTTATTTATTTTATATATTTCTATTTCTAGTATAGAATTTAATTTATATAAATAGAAAATAAAAAATTTATTTAGAATAGAATATTTCTATATTTCTATTCTATTTATAGATTTGTATTCTATTTTTTTTTTTTTTTAGAACATTTTTTATACATTTTTTTTTCAATCAAACAAAACTTTTGTATCACAACAAATCCAAGAAACCCATCACTTGAATAAAGAAAAAAACAAAATCTATGGAACAAGGATAAATAGATCCACAGATAAGATCCAATTACCTCTGATCGGATTATATTTATTTGATACACTGTTGTCAATATGAATGTGAATATATTGAAAAAAAAAAATAGATTTTTTGTCGTTATGTTAGCAGTCTATAGTCGAAAAAAAAAATAGGTATGAATAGAATATGAATAGAACAAGAGAAGGGGGGATAGTAGAGAAAAGTTTATACAAAGCTATATATGTATACGAATTATATGTATACGAATTACCCACACCCTGTATTTTATTAAGTAAATTGTGTTTGATTAAGGCGAAGTTCCGTAAAAACCCCCGCCGCCCTTAAAATATCATGAACCGTTCCTGTAGGTTGAGCGCCTTTTTCAAGGAAATATAGAATAGCAGGAGCATTTAAATAGGTTTGATTTTTTATCGGATCATAAAAACCCACTTTCCGAAGATCTCTTCCTTCTCTTCGGGATCGAACATCAATTGCAACGATTCGATAAACGGCTCATTGGGATAGAGGTAGAAAAAAAAGGCCCCCCCCGTAGAAACGTATAAGAAGTTTTCTCCTCGTACGGCTCGAGAAAAAATGATTCGAAGTTCCGTATATGTATAGAATTATAGTGTCAAATAGATCCATAAAATTATCAAATCAATTAAACTATAATTTGAATCCCTTTTGTTCTTATTTTTGTCTTATTTTTGTTTACCAAAAAAGAAAAAAAAAAAAAAGCATCTGTACCCCCTAACTCAAGTTGGATAACTTTCAAATAGCTCAAAGGGAACAACCCTTTAGGAATTTCATTTATTGAGTGATCTCTAATCCCCTTTCCTTTCTCTTTGTTTCTTTCTTTTAGAATCTATTTGGATTCTTCATTCTGATCTAATTGTTGAGACAATTGAAAGCGGTATTTCCTTGTTCCAGGATCCTTTATCTTTGCCTTGAATCGTTAGGTTTAGACATTACTTCGGTGATCTTTAATCGTTTCAAAATGGCAGCAACATACCATTTTTTGCGATTTCTTTCTATTAAAGAATCAGACTAAGGGTTGATTCCTGCGCGATACACTTTATTTTTTAATCAAAAGAATTTGGTCAATTCCAACAAACTTTATTCTTGGATTTGAAACTTGTTCGAATTGGATCCTTTCTATTTCGATATCGAAAATAGACTTACGAAGTTGTTCTAACTTATTGATTAGGATTAACCCTAGATTCTTGCCCCCTAAGAAAAACAAATACTTTCTACTCGAGCTCCATCCTGTACTATTTACATTACAACCCAACAAAAAGAGGGTTCTGGTGTATAACAAAACAAACAATGTCGAGCTAAGAGCACCTTCATTCATATACACTATTGCTATATACTATGTAATATTAAATTAATAGGATATATATTAATAGGATATATATAGAGTGGGTGTAAGAATCCACAGCCGATCGTGTCCTTCAAGTCGCACGTTGCTTTCTACCACATCGTTTCAACCGAAGTTTTACCATAACATTCCTTGAGTTTTGAACTAGTATGTAATTGATTCAATTATAGAATCGTGAATAGTCATTGTTTCAACCGGTACAAAGTAATCTAAACTTTTAACTTCTATTGGGTAGTTTCTGAAGAAGCGTCAGAAAGAATTCAATTTAACCCCATCCCCGTATTTTATTGTATGAATATTTTTTGATTTACAATTCTAATAAGATAAAGAAAGAAGTTCTTTTTGAATCTTCAAGTGACTCGATAGGATGGATTCGCCTATCTCACATTTCTTCGAGTCCCAAGGATTTATAAAAAAACCATTACCAAAGGGTTTCATTTTTAAATTGCCTATCTCGATATCATTATTTGAATAAAGTTTTGTTTTACAGTAAGAAACACATTTATTTTAAGTAAGAAACACATTTATTTTATCATCATAAGAGAAAAAAATCCCTATATTCAGATTCGGATTAAACCATCAACGATTTAAAACAAATAAACAACGATTTAAAACAAATAAATAGGTTCAAAATATCCAATTTTTTATTTAGTGTAATAGTGGATAAAAAAGACGGATGTCAGGAAAATTTGACGTTGTTATTCTTTCATACAGAATGTTAAAACCAGAATCGAAATACTAGAAAGTCATCTTATTTATCAGATAGACTAAAGAATTGTCACTGGAATTAATTATAGATATTCTATGTTAAATTATAGATATTCTAATTCTATGTTAAGTTAAATAGTTAAATGGATATTTTATGTTAAATATTTAAATTTAGTAAGGGATAACCAAATTTTTCCATTAAAAAAATGGAAACAAAGGTGTTAATAAAATAAAATGCTAAGAATACATATAGCTAAGAATACATATATATAAGCATTTCTTCATTTTATGAGTGGTTTCTTTGACTTGAGTCTTTCTAAAATTTTTTCCTAAAGTAAAGTGAATAGGATAGATATATGAATCAACCCCGTCTCAATTATTAGATAGATTTAGAATTATTCATTCAAGCCAAAGACAAAATATCTGAAAATGCGGTTAATTGAAAGAAAATGCATATATTTCGTATGTATTTTCTTTGTTTGTTAATAAGATTTTAACAGGCCCAGGCATTGAAATTGATATCTTCCATTACTAATTAACTCCTATCTACTCTCCCAATTATATGTGAAATGATGAATGATAAATAAAAAAAGGAAGGATTCTTTTTTTTGATATATAGAATAATAGAATAGCTGGGACGGAAGGAGTCGAACCTCCGAATAGCGGGACCAAAACCCGTTGCCTTACCACTTGGCCACGCCCCATTTATATTTCTATTCAACACTAATAAAAACTAATATCGGTATTGGTTCTTCGTCAATTCCCGCCCAATATCTACGAAATATATTAGCTTGTTGTTCGGATTTTAGTATGTGTAGATATAGAATTAAACTGAATTTGTTGATCATAATATAGAATTCAATTAAGATATTGTATAAAAATATGATTTCCTCTATTCTTTTTTTATTTGAGAATTGAAGGATTTTTGATTGGGTGAATTTAATAAAATTTAATAAAGAAGGGTTTTTTATCTACCTGACTTTA